CATAGTGTAATTTAGACATAGTTATAGGGCGGATGTAGCCAAGTGGATCAAGGCAGTGGATTGTGAATCCACCATGCGCGGGTTCAATTCCCGTCGTTCGCCCATGAATCTCTTAACTTAAAACAAAAAAGAGACAAGAATTTTGAATATACTCCTGTTGCAGCTGCTTCGGGAGCTCTCGTGATTTACCCGAAGCTTTTCAGATGAGACCTTCATAAACAACTCTACCATAAGTCTTAGCGGATAATCCCAATTTAGGTTGAATAGTCTAATACAGTAGATTTTCTTATGTTCCATAATTTTATTATAGAAATAGATAATAACAAATGACTAAAAAGATTAGTACAAAAAAGAAAATATACGAAGAAATTCGCCCCCCTCCCACATATTTGATAGCCTCTCCTATCAAAAAACTGGAAATACCAACTCCATTCGGAATTCCATCAATTAGCTGTCTATCAAAAAAAGAATTGAATTTAGCTAACTTTCTTACACTCGCAATTAAAGATACTTCAAAAAAAGCATCTATATAACCACGATTATATGACCAATCATATATAATATTGATTATTTTATCAGAAATAATTTTTTGGGGAACACTTTTTTGAAATAAATTAAATAAGTTCAAATTTTGTAAAGAAGAAAAAACCGGTTTATAGAAAAAAGACGCTATAAATATTCCAAAAAAAGCTATACTCACCGAAAAAGTTGCATTTCTAAAAAATTCATACCAATTCCCAGAATTCTTTGAATTTTGATGTAAAAGATCTATAGACGGAATTAACAATTTAGATAATATATCCAAATCTATTCCTTCTTGGCTGAAAGAAATTCCAATGGACCCAACGAAGAAAGTAAATAGTACTAATACAAGCATAGAAAATAGCATAGTATTGTCTGATTCATGAGGATAAAAAAAAGGAAGATTTTTAGTACCAAAATGGGTACTATCAAGAAAAAGCCGTCTTATGCTTTTGACATTTCGATTTATTCGATGTGAATATGTCCTCTCCCCAAAAAAAGAAGTCCTTTCATTATTATTCATTGTTAAGAAACCTAATAAATGAATGTTCTTTTTTAATTTTTTTTTTTCTTCTTTGCCCCATAAAGATATTGAATAGAAGGAACTATTTTTCTTTCCATTGAAATTTTGAAAATGAACGTTTAAATATCCTTCAAAAACAAGTAAATAAATTCGAAACATATAAAATGCAGTTAATCCTGCGGTGGAACAAGCTATTATTGCGAAAATTGGTGAATACAACCAACTATCATTAAGAATCTCATCCTTGGACCAAAAACAAGCAAAAGGTGGGATACCACAAAGAGAAAGTGTACCTATTAAAAAAGACATTTTTGTAATTGGCGCATGTTTTGTTAAACCGCCCATAAGAACCATATTTTGACTTTTATCTGGAGAATATCCAACAATAGCTTCCATTGAATGAATAATGGATCCAGATCCTAAAAACAACAATGCTTTTGAATAAGCATGAGTAATCAAATGAAATAAAGCGGCTCGATAAGAGCCCATACCTAAAGCTAACATCATATAACCCAATTGAGACATTGTAGAATAGGCTAAATTTTTCTTAATATCTTTTTGAGCAATAGCTAAAGTAGCTCCTAATACTACTGTTATTATACCTATCAAAGCTATTCCACTCATTATGGAGGGTATAACTATGAAAAGAGGAAGAAGTCGAGCTACAAGAAAAATTCCCGCTGCTACCATAGTAGCAGCATGTATAAGAGCAGAAATAGGAGTAGGACCTTCCATAGCATCTGGTAACCATACATGAAGAGGGAATTGGGCAGATTTTGCAACTGAACCACAAAATAACAAGAGGGCGCACAAAGTAACAAAAAGAATATTCACCTCATTCTTATAAATTAAGTTATTGAATATTTGAAATAAATCCCTAAATTCCAAACTACCGGTTATCCAATAAAAACCTAAAATTCCTAATAATAAACCAAAGTCCCCTACACGATTCGTTACAAACGCTTTTTGACAAGCATTTGCCGCAATAGGACGTGTGAACCAAAAACCTATTAATAGATAAGAACACATTCCAACCAATTCCCAAAAAATATAAACTTGTATCAAATTTGAACTAGTAACTAATCCTAACATTGAAGTATTAAAAAAACTCATATAAGTAAAAAATCTCAAATACCCTTGATCATGAGACATGTAACTATCACTATAAATTAGAACCAGAATACCAACAGTAGTGATTAATATTGACATAATAGAAGTAAGTGAATCGATCAAGTAGCCAAACTCTAAAGAAAGATCATTATTTATAGTCCAAGACCCTACATATTGATAGATAGAACTATTCTCGATTTGATGAATAGATAAATCGATCGAAAAAATCATAACTATGGTTAACAATAAAATACTAGGAAAAGCCCACATACGGCGAATATTTTTTGTTGCCGTGGGAAAAAGTAGAAGTCCTACCCCTATTAAAATAGGAACTGGAAGAGGGATGAAAGGTATGATCCATGAAGATTGATGTGTATATTCCATACAAAAAGAAAGAATAAAAAATATGTATATTCTTGAGGAATTTTGTTTCTTATTCGTTTGTTTTATCTCTTTTGTAAAGGGGCTCGGTTAATAAAAAATGGATATAGAAATAGAATTGGATATTCGTAATTGTTCTGAATCTTTGCACAATGGTCCCAATATTGGGACGTACAAAGTTAAAACTGGCCAATAACAAAATTCCTAGTGAAAAAAAAAAAAAGAATAATTATTATTTTAAGTATTTCAGTAATATATTCATTAATGAATATTACTATTAATTCCTATGTTAGGTTAGTCATTTTGTTAATTTATAGAAAGAAAAATTAAAAATTGTAAAATAAAATTTTTTTTTATCTATAGAGCGAGGATGAGGATGAATCAGTACACCAAAACTAACAACATTTTTTTATTTTGATATAAATTCTCAAAAGAATATCAAATAATACTTTTTTTTATTAAGAAACTGTTTGAACTAATTGATTATTTTACATTACAATTTTACATTACATTACAATAAAAAGAGATCCATATATATCTATTATTATTATGTATGAAAAATTTGGAAAAGGTTTCTAATATTCAATGTTTTTACTTTACCTTTCGATCAAAAAAAAAGAAAGAGTTAATTTCGATAGATAAGACATACGGCTAATTACAGAATAATTCGTTTTCATTTACAGAACAAATGTCTTTCACATCAAACTATAGCAACGAAAAAACTATACTAATTGTATGCCAGTTCCAAAAAAACGCACTTCTATATCAAAAAAAAAAATTCGTAAGAATTTTTGGAAAAAAAAAGGATATAAGGCAGCATTGAAAGCCTTTTCATTAGCTAAATCTATTTTTACAGGTGACTCAAAAAGCTTTTCTATAGGTAACTCAAAAATAATTTCATTACTTCAATCTACTTTTACAGATAACTCAAAAAGCTTTTATACAGGTAACTCAAAAATATTTTTTTTAGTTCAATCTAGTTTTACAGGTAACTCAAAAGGTTTTGGTAATAAGAAATAAAAATGTTTGACTAGAATAATATGAATTAGCTTGATTCAAAGAGTATTCTTTAAGAGTCATTTCATTTTATACTATTCTAGAATATGAAACATATATAAACATACATAATATTTAGAATATATTCTAGAATATAGAATATATTCTAAATATATCGATAATCTAATTTTTTAGAATGATTCATAAGCAACTACAAAAAAATTTTATTTTTCATTACTGGATTGAAGTCAGAACTAGATCGTTCTAGTTTCAACAGTGCTTTTTTTTATTTGAAAAAGTCTCAACTACGAAAAACCCATTCCCCGTCGTTGTTAAATTTGAAAACGAACACTGCATGGGAAAAAAAATAGAAATGAATAGCGAAATCAAAACGTTCTTTTACTTCAATTTTAAATGATTGCATATATAATCTATTTCTATTTCTATATTCATTTCTATTAGATATTAGAAAAAATCAAATTCCTTTTTCTTATCAATTTAGAATAAATGTTTAGTAAACAAATGTACTCAATAAATATTTGACTTCACTTTATTCAATCTCGACGATTGACTTGGACTATTGACTTTGACTAAATAATTGGTTATTATTATTTCCAGTCAGCCAGCCGTTATGGTGGAATTGGTAGACACGCTGCTCTTAGGAAGCAGTGCTAGAGCATCTCGGTTCGAGTCCGAGTAGCGGCATGGACTCGAACGTTAGAGTCAAAACAATTTTACAAGATGAATCCTATAATGAATTCAATTCGCTTTTTCTATTCCGAGTATTCAATATGTTGCTACGAAAAAGCAATAAAGATATATCTATTATAGATACTCATAAATAATGAGTCGCCGGGAACCAGATTTGAACTGGTGACAACAAGATTTTCAGTCTCATACTCTACCAACTGAGCTATCCCGACCCAACCATGCTTTTCTAAGATCATTTGAGAAAATTACTTGGTTAACTAAAGCTAAAGTCTATATAAAAAAAAGGGACATCAAAATAAAGAAATGAAATTGTCTTTTGGGGATAGAGGGATTCGAACCCTCACGATTTATAAATTCGACGGATTTTCGTACTACTTTGAATTTCATTCATGTCGGGATTGACATGTAGAATAGGACTCTATCTTTATTCTCGTCTGGATTAATCAGTTATTCAACTGATACATCAGATTTAGAATATCTTCCATTGAGTCTCTGCACCGATCCTGAACTTTCAGAAGGATTCTTTTTTTCTTTTCGGAAAGAAGGATTTGGCTCAGAATTACCCTTTATTTATTCCTGGGTTTCTCTGAATTTGAAAGGATTCACTTAGTACGTCTCCGTAATTAAGGCTCAATTCAATTAAGTCCGTAGCGTCTACCAATTTCGCCATACCCCCTACCTTGCTATTGACTTTATTTTGATTATTATAAAATATCAATATATAATAGAATATATAAGTCCGATGTACTCCCGGATCATCAACATTATATTCTAACGATTTTGATTGCTATAGAATAGAAGTGCTATCTACGATTGGATCGGATGTTTTTTCATGGACTGCTATTTACTTTATTAATATATATATATATTATTATAGAAGTCCGATGTACTCTCGGATCGGATATTCATTTATTTAGAGGAATTATTTTGAAATTTTGATTTATTAGAATCGATTCTATTATCTCTGTATTTGCACTTCAATATACAGAGATATATACTACACATCTCTCTATTTTTTATATTATTGTATCAATTTCGGATACAATTTAAATTAATCCAATGTTCTAAATACTAACTCTTTTTTCATGGAATGCTATTGACTTGATATATATCTATATATCTTTATATATATCTATATATATAGATATTCATATCTATTTCTTTAGCTCTAGATAGTAGAATTTAAAAAATAGACTTAGTATAAGTCTATATGAATTCTAGTGATTATAGACTATCTTTATTCCAATATAAGAAGAATCAAAATATTAATCTAACAATCAACAAAAAATAACAGGTACAAATATGAAATAGAGGTACCCCATTTTATGATAAACTTACCCTCCCTTTTTGTTCCTTTAGTAGGCCTAGTATTTCCGGCAGTTGCAATGGCTTCTTTATTTCTTCATGTTCAAAAAAACAAGATTTTTTAGATACCACAAGTTTCCTATATTTTTGAAAATAGGGTTCAATTTTTGAGTTTGGATTTGTTTTTTTGTTCCATTTTTGAATAACGATTGCCTTCAATACAAAAAAAAAGAAAAGTACTAATATTATATAAGCCTTAATAAGATAAGGAGGTTTTAATAGAACATAACAACATAAATATTAATCTAACAATCAACAAAAAATAACAGGTACAAATATGAAATTGAGGCACCCATTTTATGATAAACGTTTATGTGTTTTTAGTGGGCCTTGTATTAATTGTAATGTCTGCTTTATTGGTTCATGTTACAAAATTCAGTAGTTGGGGGTCAGAAAAACTTGGTTGTCGTTCACAAGACGCATGGCTTGACATTGTACCGGGGTCCCTAAAAATTATCAATTTCTTCTGGGCTTCTTTCACTCTTTTAGGTTCATTAGGGGTTTTATATATTTCAGTTTCCAGTTATTATGGGGGGGATTTTTTCTCTTTCATTTCGTCCGAATTTGTCATTCCTTTTTTGCCACAAGGAGTCACGCTTACTTTCTATGGAATTGCAGGTCTCTTTCTAAGTTTACATTGGTGGCTTCTCATTTTTTGGAATGTGGGGAGTGGCTATAATTTTTTCGATAAAAAAAATCGAATGGTATGTTTTTTTCGTTACGGATTTCCTGGAACATATCGTCGTATTTTTCTCCGAGTTCGTATCGAAGATATTCAGTGCCTCATACTACAAGCTAACCCAGAACCTAGTAGTGGTGTCCTTTATATGCAAACCAGAGAACAGGGGACCATTCCCTTGACTCCTGTTGATGATAGGACTCCCCGCAACGTTATACAAAAAGCTTGGGACTTGTCCAGATTCTTGAGTGTACCAATGGAAATCGTTCCATATTCTTGAGTATACCAATGGAAATCGCTGTATCCAAAAAATTTCATTTTTCATTCATAGCTTTTGAAACACTTTTTTTCTTCTTCATTCAAATTGGCAATGGCTTCTTTCGTTTTCTTATTTGATTTCTATATTCTTTTGGATTCTTTTTTCAAATTGAAGGAAAAAGAAACTAACCTTCGAATTACAAATAAAAACAATAGCTTCTCAATTTATATGAAAAAATTCGAAATTGATATATTCTAGGCTAAGCTCTATTCCTTGTATTTACTTGTAATAGAACTTATGCTTGATAGAAAGATTATTATAGAAAGATTATTATTATATATATAGTTGAAAAATGAGAAGAAACTTAGTTCATTAAAGACGAAAAATGGCAAAAAAGAAAGCATGCATTCCCCTTCTATGTCTTACATCTATAGTCTTTTTGCCCTGGTGCATCTCTTTTACATTTCAGAAAAGTCTGGAATCTTGGATTACTAATTGGTGGAATATGAAAGAATCCGAAATTTTCTTGAATAGTATTCAAGAAAAAAGGATTTTAAAGAAATTCCTCGAGTTCGAGGAACTGTTCCTCTTGGATGAAATGCTAAAGGAATATCCGGAAACACGTTTACAAAACCTTCGTATCGAAATCTACAAAGAGACCATCCAATTGATCGAGACGAACAACCAAGATTGTATCCATACGATTTTTCATTTCTGTACAAATATAATCTGTTTCCTTATTCTATGTGGTTATTCTATTAGGGGTAATCAAGAACTCATTATTCTGAACTCTTGGGTTCAAGAATTTCTATATAACTTAAGTGACACAATAAAAGCTTTTTCTATTCTTTTCTTAACTGATTTTTGTATAGGATTCCATTCGACTAAGGGTTGGGAACTAATGATTGGGTCTGTATATCAAGATTTTGGATTTACTCCGAATGATCAGATTCTATCTGTTCTTGTTTCGATTTTACCAGTCCTTTTAGATACTCTTTTTAAATACTTGATTTTCCGTTATTTAAATCGTGTATCTCCGTCGCTTATAATCATTTATGATTCAATGACTGAATGAATGAAAAAACGACCCACTAATCCAATTCTAAAATTTGTTTTTTTGTATATAAAAGCGAAACATTAAAAATTGAACTTATTCGTTTTCGTTTTACTCGTATTCTTCCTATATTCTAGGAAAATAATTGGAGTAAATAGCAGAATCATGGATAGGGAACTGTGCCAGTAACCTACCTAATCTTATTGTAGAAATTTTCAGGATCAATGATTGGACCATGCAAACTAGAAATGCTTTTTCTTGGATAAAGAAAGAGATTACCCGATCCATTTCCGTATTGGTCATGATATATATAATAACTCGAGCACCCATTTCAAATGCATATCCTATTTTTGCCCAACAAGGTTATGAAAATCCTCGAGAAGCTACCGGCCGAATTGTATGTGCTAATTGCCATTTAGCTAATAAGCCCGTAGATATTGAGGTTCCACAAGCGATACTTCCCGATACAGTATTTGAAGCAGTTGTTCGAATTCCTTATGATATGCAAGTGAAACAAGTTCTTGCTAATGGTAAAAAGGGGTCTTTGAATGTAGGCGCTGTTCTTATTTTACCAGAGGGTTTTGAATTGGCGCCTCCTGATCGTCTTTCGCCCGAGATGAAAGAAAAGATAGGTAATTTGTCTTTTCAAAGCTACCGTCCCACAAAAAAACATATTCTTGTGATAGGCCCTGTTCCTGGAAAAAAATATAGTGAAATTACCTTTCCTATTCTTTCTCCAGATCCCGCTACTAAGAGAGATGTTTACTTCTTAAAATATCCTATATATGTAGGCGGGAACAGGGGAAGGGGTCAGATTTATCCCGACGGAAGCAAGAGTAATAATAATGTTTATAATGCTACAGCAACGGGTGTAGTAAACAAAATAATACGAAAAGAAAAAGGTGGATACGAAATAACGATAGTAGATGCATCAGATGGACGTGAAGTGATTGATATTATACCGCCAGGACCAGAACTTCTTGTTTCAGAGGGGGAATCTATCAAACTTGATCAACCCTTAACGAGTAATCCTAATGTGGGTGGATTTGGTCAGGGGGATGCAGAAATAGTGCTTCAAGATCCGTTACGTGTCCAAGGTCTCTTGCTCTTCTTGGCATCTATTATTTTGGCACAAATCTTTTTGGTTCTGAAAAAGAAACAATTTGAGAAGGTTCAATTGTCTGAAATGAATTTTTAGGAATGTCAATTTATCAACATATTAAGCTGGTAAAAAGAACTCCATTTTTGTTGATAAATTCCCTTTGGTTCTTTCTAGTTTTTTCGACTCTATTTAGAGAATTCCTTGTACCGTAGAATTAGTCCGTCATAGTATGTATATTGTGAACAAGGCTATTTGGTTCTTGGTTTTTTTTTCAACTGCACAATTAATTCGAACCATATGATTATGTCGCTTTTTTCACATTTTCATGTCCTAGAATAGAAATATTAGAATTTCTATTGTAATAGAATTCAATTCGACTCGATACTAAACCTAAAAAAAATAGGTAGGTAGAGAATATGAAGTAAAGGGAAAACAGGATTCTAGGATGGAGAATTTGTCTTTTCCTAGAGTCCGATCCCTTCCGAAATAGATACGTAGTGAAGGAATGGACAAACAAAAAAGACCGGGAATTGAATTCCGCAAATACAACTTTCTTAATTCACTTCAAAAAAAGAATTTAATCATGAGTCTATATGAGAAATATATTTCTACTTGCTAGATGTTCTAATTGGATGTTTCATCAATGGTGTTAGGACGGAATGGAATCCTTTTTTGACTCTGTACCAGCGATTCCACTATTATTATAAGATATTACTATTATTATAAGATATTATCAAATTTTTAGTGAAAAAGAAAAACAAAAATAATACAAGAAAAATGAGTAAACAATAAAAAAAGAATTAAGAAAAGAATTTCTTCATATTGATATAGATAGGAGACATAATTTACATGGATATAGTAAGTCTTGCTTGGGCTGCTTTAATGGTAGTTTTTACATTTTCCCTTTCCCTTGTAGTATGGGGAAGAAGTGGACTCTAAAGATAATACTCATTGAGTTAAGGGATCAAACTGTCTCAATTGTTTTCTAGCTGGGTTATTCCAGTTTTGAACTATTTTAGTTATTTTCTTAATATCTTAATACTAAGTAATGAAAATTCTATCTAGATTTAGAAATTCTATTGTATTCCAGTGGTTTAATCTATTCCATGTAGAAGATAATATTGAAACAAAACTCTTTGAATCAAACAAATATTTTCATTGTTGCCATTTTGATGTCCCGGGAATACAGAAAATGGGAAACGGATTATTATTCCAAACCAAATTGTTTTGAATATTTCTATTCAATTGAATCAATTTGAATTGTGGAATACTCAAAAGATTCTTTTTATTTATTTATTAGTTCCCGGGATTCTGAAAAGAATCTGAAATCGAAAAATGAGAATAAAAAGAATGAAAATTGCGTTGCTTTTGAATTATTTCAGATTGATTGGAACCACTACAAATAGAATAGATTTAGATGAAATCAAGAAAAAATGTGGACGCCATGGAATTTCAATTCCATATCTATAGATAGATATCTATCTATATGAATGAAGGAAAACAAAATTTTAGATTGGTTCCTCCATATTAAACCTCTTTTTTTTGAAGTAAAACATTCTATTTCTACTGTAATAGATAATATAGTAGAAAGAAATTGATTTGATTTCTTTCTACTATACTATACTAGGATTTACTAGAATTCTACTGGTTGTAGTCTGATCATTCAAAAAAAAAAGACCCGAAATAGAAATTCTTTTTTCATTTTTTTATTCAATCATTGCATTGATAAGAAATAAGAAGTCATGTTTCAGTAAAATTTAGTCACTTTGACTTACCGTTTTTACATAAATTATAAGTAAAAAGGCAGTAGGAACTAAAATGAAGAGTGCAGTAGCTATAAATGCGAGAATATTTACTTCCATAATCTCTATGTTTTCTTTCTCTTTAATTTCTAATAAATACTTCGGGATTTAATCCCATAGAAATGAAAAATCTTTCGTCACTAAATTCAATGGTATAAATTGGATCTCGATTATATCAAATCGGATCAATATCACGAATAACAATATCTGAGCTATCAAATCAATAATTCATGGTCGAGAATTTACTAGTATAACATCGGAAGATGTTTTATCCATACCAAACCAAATAAAATAAGAAAATGACTTGCGGATGCAATCAAAAAGTCCTTTTTCTTTCTTTGTCCGAACCTTTGCCTTCAACGAAAAAAGAAAAAAGGGGGGATACCTGTTTGAAATGATATTTTTTTTGTTATTTTTATTCCCTTTCATACACGAAATCAATTGATATTTTTTGGATTTGTATCCATCGGGACTGACGGGACTCGAACCCGCAGCTTCCGCCTTGACAGGGCGGTGCTCTGACCAATTGAACTACAATCCCAGGAAAAAAGTCGTATAGTATACATACATATTGTTACAATTTCATTCAAACTCTTTGTTTTTCTATTTGAGATTAGAGAACGCCTGTAAAAGAGGCGGACTTCTATATATATTCATATTTTGAAGGGTCTGCGCTTTATCGACACGGATGACTCGCAATCCGTTCGTTATTCCCAACTTGATTAAAAAATCAATCAAGGAAAGAAAAAAGACTCTTTTTTCTTTTTTGACTTGAACCCTTTCCTTAGACTTTATACTTACCGATCCCACTAGGTGTTTTGCAAAATCCGAATTTGTGGAAAAAATATGTAAGTAATATGGAAAAAAGACATAGGACTCAAGATTATAATCTTATGTATGCGAACCCATTGGTGATTTTTAGAGAACACCAAATGGGTTATATCATTTCATGGTGGATCCGTCAATATTTTTGGGCCGAGCTGGATTTGAACCAGCGTAGACGTATTGCCAACGAATTTACAGTCCGTCCCCATTAACCGCTCGGGCATCGACCCAGGAAGAATTCATTTTAGTCTTTCTTGATAATCCCTGATCCATTTCCTTTCGTAGTACCCTACCCCCAGGGGAAGTCGAATCCCCGTTGCCTCCTTGAAAGAGAGATGTCCTAAACCGCTAGACGATGGGGGCATCCTTGCCCGATTTCCATTCTACTATGTTTATAGTATGAACAGTTTTTTGAAATTGTCAATAGAATGGAATGATATGATTCGATCAAAAGGATCTTCCCATCTTTCAGAATTCCTTACAATTTTTTGATTCATCCTTTTGATTTCTAAATTGTTCATTCCAATCACCAATCTATAGAATTCAACAAAATAGAAAATAAAACGAAGTTATGCGAAAGAAACCAAAATAAACATAGAATACTTTGTGGAAAGAATTGATTTGCTGGAACAGGGGGGCATTAACACCTTATTTCTTTCACTTTCATTCAGTGTTAAGAAGATTCAATTAGGTATATTTGTATTTAACACTAAGTTGGGAAATAAAAAAATGCGAATGAATCCGGAAATTTAGTAAAAAAGGATGAAGATCAATAAGAATTGAGTTGAGGGACAGGATCGAATCCATTTATCAAAGATTCGGAAATATTGGAATTAGGGGGTGCATCCATGTATCAATGAAATTCATTTCGTGTTATGATGAAGATGACTTCAATTCAAATCGGTTTTGAAAAATTTCATTCCTATTTCTCAAATCCAATATGAATTAATCCTTTTTTCACTGTACTCGTAAATCGAATTTTTTGTTCGGTAATGAGTTGCTATGTACAAAAAATCGATCTATGTACATATATCTAAATGTACATATCTATAAATATGTACATATCTATAAATCAGATTTATATATATATATAGAATAATATATATATATTAATCTATATAATAAGTATATGCAGTAACAAATAGATGTACTAAACTCATCTTCATATTGGCTGATTCCGTATTCGGGAATTTACTCAAACGCCGCCCTTTTAACTCAGTGGTAGAGTAACGCCATGGTAAGGCGTAAGTCGTTGGTTCAAATCCAATAAGGGGCTTTTTGTATCAAAAAATAATAACAGTAGTATTCCTATTTGAAGGAAGATATAGAAATATTCTTGATATTTGGAAGAAGTTTCTGTTTGTAATTAAAAAAACGAATGAATAGTTGAATTTCATTAAAAAAGAAAATTTAGAATTGAAACTCTATTAAGTTCTTGTTATCATTCGAATAGAGTAAACTCATTCTAGTTAGAAAATAAAATGGTTTTCTATCTATCTATTTTTCTTTTTTTAGAATGTGATATTTCCTTGAATTGTAAGATACTCCTATTTTTGATTATTCTAATATTCTAATCAAAAAAGGAAAAGATTAAAAGTAAGTGGACCTAAGCTATTGAATAATAACTATATCCACTATTCTGATATTCAAATTGGATAGAAATGAAATTGGAACGGTGGATCTTTTTTTCTTTTGAATACCTTTTTGGTTCTAACTCTGCACGAATCTGTCGATATTTCGGATAAAATCTTATTGTTCGTAGGAATCAATTGCTACTCCTATCCTCCAGTGGAAGGGCTTATTCTATTCTAAGTTCCAACATACAAGTCATTTGACTTCAAAATAGATTTTTTCCGAATACAAGAAAAGATCAAATTTGATTTCTATTATTTCGTGAAGGTATGTCTATCAAAAGAATAGAAAAATCCATAAAATCATGACTTTGAGTATCAAAAATTTGGTTTTCATATCTATGCATACGAGATTTTTTAGAGAATTAATGGACGAAACTTTCACTTAGAATCTATTATTATTCAGAAAATTCCCTAGAATATTAAAAAATAGGACAGATAGATAAAAAAAGAAATAGAGAAAAAGATTCCAATTTCTTACCTCGATCCGCAATCAAGGGGTATACGTCGGAATTTGATTCATCTGAATGAAATAAAAATAGAACAAAGAAGACAATAAAAGAAAGAAATGTAAAATCGAAAGTCAAAATAGGATCCTCTAGATAGAAAACTTTTTTTTATTTCACGAACAAGATTCAAGAATAATCTTATTTGATAAAAACAGAGTAGTATGTCTGGGGATCTGCTGGTAACGAGAGTAATAAAAGCGATCGATCATTTGTTTATGGAATAGTTCTTTCAAAAATTCATTTATATGAATTTCTGAGTCATAAGACAATTTTCTAGTCATGACTTAGGGAATTTTTTTAGAATAGAAAGGAATAAGCCAATTCAGTTAATGGATTTGACCCAGATTAGATATCCATCGACAAAAAAAGAATTTTTCTATTCGAAACCCAGTAGAAAAGAAGGGACAGTCTACGAGAAATCATATAGAAAATAAAAAAAGCCTCGAAGGTTCCATCCCTGAAAATGCTAGTAGGTGTTCGGAAATGGTTTGAAGTAGTTGAATAGGAGGATCACTATGACTATAGTTCTTGGTAAATTTACCAAAGATCAAAATGATTTATTTGATATTATGGATGACTGGTTACGGAGGGACCGTTTTGTTTTTGTGGGTTGGTCCGGTCTATTG